CCCCCCCGATTCAATTGACCGGATTTTGCCTATTTTTTACACTGTGTCCTGAATTTCTATATTGTTGCTGTAGCTTAAAACAAAGCATAGCATTGAAAATGCTAAAATGGTCCCCACCCACCAACATAAGGTCTTGGTCTTGAACCTCATATTGTCTAAAATATTTGTTTATACATGCAAGCCTCAACACAACAGTGAGACAGCCATATCAACAATATGAGCCGATATCAGTTATAAACAATGACACCCAGCATAAGCCACACCCCCACGGGTATACAGCAGTAGTTAATATTAGGCCATAAGTGAAAACTTGACCTAGCAAAATACATATAGAGCCGGTTAATCTCGTGCCAGCGACCGCGGTTACACGAAAGGCTCAAGACAATATAAACGGCGTAAAGCACGACTAAAACAAAGTACAAACCTTTAGAGGAAACTAACCTGGGCTGTAAAAAGCCATAAGCTACAATAATCACTCTAAATCACTGACCTTTTTGACTCGCAAAAGCTGGGGTATAAACTAAGATTAGATACCTTACTATACCCAGCCACAACACACAATTAAAATACTAATTGTTCGCCAAATAACTACGAGTAGTAACTTAAAACTTAAAAGACTTGACGGTGCTTCACCACAACCTAGAGGAGCCTGTCTAATAACCGATAACCCACGATTAACCCGACCCCTTCTCGCCAACAGTCTATATACCACCGTCGTAAGCTTACCCTATAAACGGTACAAAGTGAGCTACATAGTTTTACACTAAAACGACAGGTCGAGGTGTAACCCATGAAGGGGGCAAAGATGGGCTACATTCTCTTATCAGAGAACACGAATTTCACTATGAATATAGTGACTGAAGGAGGATTTAGCAGTAAGATAGGAATAAAACACCTAACTGAACATAAAGCAATGAAGTGCGTACACACCGCCCGTCATCCCTGCCTACACCATATTAATCTATATAAACCTAATTAAAATCTCTAACCAGGGCAAGTCGTAACATGGTAAGTGTACTGGAAAGTGCACTTAGAAACAAAAAGTAGCTTACACAAAGCATTCGACCTACACTCGAACGACATTTCAACAATCTTTTTGAGCTGACTAACGACCAACCACAAACATCCATATACTATCAAACAAACCATTTGCCAAACCCAGTAGTTGCGATCGAACAGTATAATAGTCAAAACTTAGTACCGTAAGGGAAACCCTTAAGCAATAAACAGCAAAGATTAACTCTTGTACCTTTTGCATCATGATTTAGCAAGACAACCAGGGCAAGAAGACTCATAGCCCACCTCCCGAAACCGGATGAGCTATTTTCAAGCAGTCTAACGGACACACCCTTCTCTGTAGCAAAAGAGTGGGAAGACTTAAAAATAGAGGTGAAACGCTTATCGAATCCGGAGATAGCTGGCTACCCCAAATAGAACCTAAGTTCTACTTTAGGCCTTCACATACCCTATAATTTAACCTAAAGATAATCAATAGAGGAACAGCCCTATTGAAACAGGATACAACCTGAATTTGAAAGACAGAACCCCACTTCCTCTCGTAGGCCTTTAAGCAGCCACCCATATAGATATCGTCAAAGAACTACTCAAAACAATCCTAATACCCAAACCCAACTTCAAACCCACCAAGGGTGGATCTACGTTAGTAGATATCATTATGCTAAAACTAATAATAAGAATTTATCTCTACACGCACCCCTCTACTAGACACAGAAAACCTACTAGTCATTAACAGACCACAAAAGGTAGACAATCAATCAATACCCATCTTTAAATTGACTGTGACCCCAACACAGGAGCGTTAAAAAGAAAGATTAATCGTTATAAAAGGAACTCGGCAACCATGGGCTCCAACTGTTTAACAAAAACATAACCTTTAGCCAAACAAATATTAAAGGCAACGCCTGCCCAGTGAATAGTTAAACGGCCGCGGTATCCTAACCGTGCAAAGGTAGCATAATCATTTGTCCATTAATTGTGGACTCGTATGAAAGGCAAAATGAGAGCCCGACTGTCTCTTATAACTAATCAATTAAACTGATCCCCCAGTACAAAAGCTGAGATACCACCATAAGACCAGAAGACCCTGTGAAGCTTTAACTAACCTATTAAACCCAATAATAATTAATTTCGGTTGGGGCGACCTTGGAACAAAAAAGAACTTCCAATATATGACTTCATCATACAAAAGGCAAACAAGCCACATTAGACCCAGTATATCTGATTAATGAACCAAGTTACTCCAGGGATAACAGCGCTATCTTCTTCAAGAGCCCATATCAAAAAGAAGGTTTACGACCTCGATGTTGGATCAGGACATCCTAGTAATGCAACCGTTACTGAGGGTTCGTTTGTTCAACGATTAACAGCCCTACGTGATCTGAGTTCAGACCGGAGTAATCCAGGTCAGTTTCTATCTATGAATAGCCACACCCAGTACGAAAGGACCGGTACAGCAAAGCCTATACCTTACGCACGCTTTGATTATAAAACGTACTAAAACATTAAAACAACTAACATATTTAAACCTAGACCAGGTTAATTAAGGACTCTACACCTTAATAATCCCAACCCTACTCAACATCATTAACCCCCTTCTCTACATCTTACCCATTCTCATCGCAGTAGCCTTCCTCACCCTCCTTGAACGTAAACTCTTAGGCTACATACAACTACGAAAAGGACCCAACTTAGTAGGACCCCTAGGCATCCTTCAACCCATTGCAGACGGCCTAAAACTGATCATTAAAGAATCATCTAAACCATCCATATCATCACCAATTCTATTTACTTTATCCCCTATCATAGCCCTATCCCTATCTCTAATCTCATGAGCACCACTCCCTATACCAGCTGCACTGACCAATATAAACCTAGGCCTTATATTCATCATGGCCATATCCGGTATGTTTACATACACCATTCTATGATCCGGATGATCATCAAACTCCAAATACCCACTAATAGGGGCAATCCGAGCTGTAGCTCAAATTATCTCCTATGAAGTCACCCTAGGACTAATCATTATTTCAATAGCCACCATCTCCGGTGGCTATTCATTATCATCCTTCACAGAAACTCAAGAACATCAATGACTTATATTTGCATCATGACCTCTCACTATAATATGATTTACATCAACCCTAGCTGAGACCAATCGATCACCATTTGACCTAACTGAGGGGGAGTCAGAACTAGTCTCAGGGTTCAATTTAGAGTTCTCAGCAGGTCCATTCGCCCTTCTATTCCTAGCAGAATACTCAAATATCCTTCTAATAAACACCCTTTCAGTTATAATTTTTATAAACCCGGGAACCTCTAACCAAGAATTATTTACAATCAACCTAATAATAAAGACAATAATCCTTACACTCCTGTTCCTATGAATCCGCGCCTCTTACCCACGATTCCGATATGACCAGCTCATACACCTTCTATGAAAACAATACCTTCCCCTTACCCTATCCCTATGCCTCCTAAACCTATTCACCACCTCAACATTCTACGGAACACCTCCCCAATGGAAGCGTGCCTGAAAAAGGACTACCTTGATAGAGTAGACATGGGTTCCACAAACCCCACTTCCCCCTCAAAAAGGGATATTCCATCTCTAGCCCCCAAAGCTAGCATTCTCACTTTAAACTACTTTTTGACAAACCATAAAAATTCTAAATAAATACTCCTATACCTCCCTATGACGACACCCCCCCTACCCCCCCATAAAATTTTTAAATAAATACTCCTATACCCCCTATGACGACACCCCCCCTACCCCCCCATAAAATTTAATCCGTAAATCGACTATATATGTACTTCTTCATATATAGTCCTTTATATTGCTATGTATAATAATACATTAATCGTTTTGCCCCATGGATAATAAGCCGGAATTATACTTTAATTATTTGTATAATAAACTGGTTCATTAACATATCATTCTCCATCTCATTTTCTGGTCGTTCCATTTAACAGAGGTTGTTCCTTATTAATAACCATGACTATCCAGATCAAACCGGTGTCCCATGATTTAACCCTTCCCGTGAACCCGTCTATCCTTCCATTGAACGCATTTCAGTCCTGCTTTTCACGTCCATATCATGTAACTCCTCCCATTAATGTCCTTTCCAAGGCCGCTGGTTACACCTTCAAGATCATCTCAATGGTCCGGAACCACCCCGCCTTACTTGCTCTTTCCAAGGCCTCTGGCTTCACCCCTTATCCTGGTACATTCTGCCGCATGTCTAGATCACGTATGCCTGTTCCACCCTTGGTTGCCCTTTTTATCTCTACCTTTCACCTGACACCCATCTATGCTCGTTACCGGTCACCCCTTAATCGGGGATGTAATACCATTAGTCCAGGTGGAGCCCTACCCTTGGTCGTGCACTTTTCCCTAGAGGGATACATTTCCTTAATGCTTGTTAGACATCTTTTTTTAGAGACCAAAAATTTTCATTATTTTTATTATAAAATTCCCGTTCAAAATTTAAATTTTTACCAATTTTTCAAAAATTCACCAAAATCAATGCCACTTTTCCATAATAAATTTTTAAACCCGAATTCCTATAACAAATTTAATTTTTTAGAACCACTTAATATTTTTTTACTTCCATAACAACATTATAGAAAAGGCGTACCAGATTTTACTATCCGGAATACGACTTCTAATTTCCTCAACTCAAAATCATGAGTGCAACCCCCCCGATTCAATTGACCGGATTTTGCCTATTTTTTACACTGTGTCCTGAATTTCTATATTAAAAAATTAAGGTAGCAAAGCACGGCCATGCAAAAGGCTTAAAACCTCAACACAGATGTTCAAATCATCTCCTTAATACTAGAAAACCAAGACTCGAACTTGGACCTAGAAGCCCAAAACTTCTAATACTCCTCTATAATATTTTCTAAGTAAAGTCAGCTAAATAAGCTATCGGGCCCATACCCCGAAAATGTCTCCTAGACCTCTACTAATTAATCCCATATCCTGAATTACAATCACCATTAGCATTTTCATGAGCACCACCTTAATTACCATAACAACACACTGACTCATAGCATGAACATGTCTGGAAATCAATACTTTATCTATAATCCCAATTATCTCTAAAACTAATCACCCCCGGGCGACAGAAGCAACAACAAAATACTTCCTCACACAAACCCTAGCCTCCATCACCATCCTATCTATAACAACACTAAATGCACTTAATACCTCCAACTGAGAGATTAACCTAACAACAGAATCAACAACAATAAAAATTATCACCCTAGCACTAATAATAAAAATAGCTGCAGCACCATTCCACTTTTGATTACCAGAAGTAGCGCAAGGCGCCACAACACTAACTGCCCTAACCATCCTTACCTGACAAAAAATTGCCCCCCTCGCCATCCTATTAGCCACCCATAACAACACAAACCTTACAATCCTAAGCTCATCAGCTATCCTATCTGTCTTAGTCGGTGGCCTTGGAGGCCTCAATCAAACTCAACTACGAAAACTAATAGCTTTTTCATCAATCGCTCACACTGGCTGAATCTTAGCTACTATTACTCTAGCCCCAAATATTTCAACCCTTACCTTCATAATCTATACAATAACCACAATACCCATCTTTCTTATTCTCAACCTTTCATCGTCAGCAACAATTAAAGACATAGGAACTTTATGAACCACTTCTCCCTACTTTATAATAACCATACTTCTAACCATCTTATCCCTCACAGGGCTGCCCCCACTTACAGGGTTTATACCAAAATGACTTATCCTAAATAAAATAGTTACCTTCAACATAACCCTAGAAGCCACCCTAATAGCCATATCCTCCCTTCCAAGCCTGTACCTTTATATACGCCTAACATATACCCTAGCCATAACTATCCCACCCCACCCCTCACTTATACCGATAAAATGACGAACAACCCATAAAAACAACACTATCTTACCCCTCACTCTATCAACAATAATAATTCTTCTCTTGCCCCTCTCACCTATCATATAGAAACTTAAGTTATATAAAACTAGGAGCCTTCAAAGCCCCCAAAAAAGTTACTTTAGTTTCTGTTAGAGCTTGCAGCCTCACCACATCTCCTGCTTGCAACACAGACATTTTAACTAAACTAAAGCTCTCTAGACCAGCAGGCCTTGATCCTACAAAAACTAATTAACAGCTAGCTGCCCAAACCGGCGGGCTTTAGTCTACTTCTCCGTTTTTGGCCGGAGTGAAAAAACGGAGAAGCCCCGGGCAAAGAGCCGAGGCCGGGTTTGCAGTCCGACATGTTCGGGGCCTGGTAGCAAGTATTACCTATGTGTAAATTTACAGTTTACCGCTTTAATCAGCCATACTACCTGTGTTAATCACCCGTTGACTATTTTCAACAAACCACAAAGATATTGGAACCCTATACTTTATATTCGGCGCCTGATCCGGACTAGTCGGAGCCTGCCTAAGCATCTTAATGCGAATAGAACTCACTCAGCCAGGGTCCCTATTTGGCAGCGATCAGATCTTTAATGTCCTAGTAACCGCACACGCCTTCATCATAATCTTCTTTATGGTTATACCGATTATAATCGGGGGCTTTGGAAATTGACTAATCCCACTAATAATCGGCACACCAGACATGGCCTTCCCCCGTATAAACAACATAAGCTTCTGACTCCTCCCCCCCGCTCTTCTCCTTCTTCTATCCTCCTCTTATGTCGAAGCGGGTGCTGGAACAGGATGAACTGTTTATCCCCCACTGTCTGGAAACCTAGTACACTCAGGCCCATCAGTAGACCTAGCAATTTTCTCCCTCCACCTTGCCGGAGCCTCATCAATTCTCGGAGCAATTAACTTCATCACCACTTGCATTAACATAAAACCTAAATCAATACCCATGTTTAACTTCCCTTTATTCGTTTGATCTGTCATAATCACTGCCATCATACTACTCCTAGCACTGCCCGTTCTTGCAGCAGCAATCACTATATTATTAACAGACCGAAACCTGAACACCTCCTTCTTTGACCCTTGTGGCGGAGGCGACCCCGTCCTATTTCAACATCTATTCTGGTTCTTTGGTCACCCAGAAGTATACATCCTAATTCTACCGGGCTTTGGAATCGTATCTAGTATTATCACTTTCTACACTGGAAAAAAAAACACATTTGGGTATACTAGTATAATTTGGGCAATAATATCCATCGCAATCCTTGGGTTTGTAGTATGGGCTCACCATATATTTACCGTAGGTCTAGATATTGATAGCCGTGCCTACTTTACAGCAGCTACCATAATCATTGCTATCCCAACAGGGATCAAAGTATTCGGATGACTAGCCACCCTGACAGGAGGCCATATTAAATGACACACCCCAATCTACTGGGCCCTAGGATTCATCTTCCTTTTCACCGTAGGCGGCATAACGGGGATCATCTTAGCAAACTCATCCTTAGACATCGTTTTACATGACACCTACTACGTCGTAGCACACTTCCACTATGTTCTATCTATGGGGGCAGTATTCGCCATCATAGGAGGACTTACCCACTGATTTCCCCTGTTTACCGGGTACTCCCTAAACCAAACTTTGACCAAGACCCAATTTTGAGTAATATTCTTAGGGGTTAATATAACTTTCTTTCCTCAACACTTTTTAGGACTATCTGGCATACCCCGTCGATACTCAGACTTCCCTGACGCCTTTGCCTTGTGAAACACTATTTCCTCAATTGGCTCCACTATCTCTCTTATTGCTGTTCTTATGTCCCTCTTCATTGTATGAGAGGCAATAACATGTAAACGAAAACCAGTAATTCAATTAGGAAAAAAAACCCACATCGAATGACTATATGGGACCCCTCCACCATACCACACTCACACTGAGCCAACCTTTACACCAAACAACTCATATGCTTCCATCCGAGAACACCTACCAGATATACAATGACCCTGGCCCGAGAAGAGACAGACTTAACTGCCACCTAATAATTTCAAGTTAATCGCACACTTATGCTATCTTCCCGAGAATCTAGTAAACATAATTACATGACCTTGTCATAGTCAAGTCACAATATTTGTGGTTCTCAATGCCATACGCAGCTCAATTATCCCTCCAAGAAGCTATAGGCCCAACAATAGAAGAAGTAGTATTCCTACATGACCATGTTTTACTTCTCACCTGCCTAATAACACTAGTAATCTTAATATTTACTATTACTGCAACTTCAACTACTTTGACCCATAACGACCCATCTGAAGAAGTAGAACAACTAGAAGCCGCATGAACAGCCGCCCCCATTATAATCCTTATCTTAACAGCCCTACCCTCAGTACGGTCCCTATACCTAATAGAAGAAGTATTTGACCCCTACCTCACAATTAAAGCTACTGGGCATCAATGATACTGGAATTATGAGTACTCAGATGAAACCCACATTTCATTTGACTCCTATATACTCCAAACACAAGACCTAAAAAAGGGTTCACCCCGCCTACTTGAAGTTGACCATCGCATAGTTATACCAGCAGGCCTACAAACCCGAATTGTAGTAACCGCAGAAGATGTACTTCACTCGTGAGCAATTCCATCCTTAGGGGTAAAAGTTGATGCTGTCCCAGGACGGCTAAACCAAGTCCCATTAGCAACATCCCGCACAGGCATCTTCTTCGGACAATGCTCAGAAATTTGTGGGGCAAATCATAGCTTCATACCCATCGCAGTAGAAGCCACCCCTTTATTCCACTTTGAACAATGATTATCCTCAGAACAATCACTAAGAAGCTTATACAGCACCAACCTTTTAAGTTGGAGAGGAATTCATTTCCTTAGTGAATGCCCCAACTAGATATCATTTTTATTCTCCTTATCTTCATGTGTGCCTGACTCACTATCACCCTTATCTCACAAAAAATAAGCCTCCTTACACTCACCATTAAACCAAAAACCCCTCACTCTTCTAACAACCAACTAAAAACACCCACCCTTAAATGAATATAAACATGTTTGAACAATTCATGAGCCCAGAACTAGTCCTTATCCCTACAGCACCAATCTCTATACTCATCCCAATCTTTATAGTATTCCACAAACCTAAACTTTTAGGGAACCGCACAACTACATCTATAGTTTTACTTTTAAAAATATTTATACTTAGTATACTAACCCAACTCTCCCCAAAAGGACAAAAATGATGCCCTCTACTTGTAGGCCTTTTCCTAATAATTCTCCTATCAAACCTCCTTGGTCTACTCCCATATACCTTCACTCCAACCTCCCAACTATCAATAAACATGGCCCTAGCTATCCCCCTCTGATTAGCCACCGTAATCCTGGGCCTTAAAACTAACCCATCAACCTCACTAGCACATCTTCTCCCGGAGGGCTCACCTACTCCGCTTATTCCCTTTATAATTATAATCGAAACAGTAAGCCTTCTAATGCGCCCTATAGCGCTAGGCGTACGACTTACAGCTAACATTACAGCCGGCCACCTTCTCATAACAATGGTAGGCTCTGCCGCTATTAACCTAATTAACACTTATATCTCTATAAGCTTACTAACACTAACCCTCTTATTCCTACTCACCCTTCTAGAACTAGCAGTAGCTTGTATCCAAGCCTATGTATTCGCTCTCCTAGTTATCCTATACCTTCAAGAAAACTCATAATGACCCACCAACTCCACCAATATCACATAGTTGACCCAAGCCCATGACCTCTAACGGGAGCAGCAAGCTCACTACTCCTAGCCTCAGGTCTAGCCCTCTGATTCCACACAACTTCAACAATTGTGTTAAAATTAGGCTTATTAACCATCTCCCTAACCCTCATCCAATGGTGACGTGATGTAGTTCGGGAAAGCACCTACCAAGGACATCACACCTCAGGCGTCCAAAAAAACATACGCTACGGCATAATCCTATTCATTACATCAGAAGTATTCTTTTTCCTTGGGTTTTTCTGAACCCTATACCACGTTAGCCTAGTACCTACCCCAGAGCTAGGTGCAGAATGACCACCAATTGGCATCTCCCCCTTAAACCCTATAGATGTCCCCCTGCTTAACACTGCAGTTCTACTGTCATCTGGAGCAACAATTACCTGATCTCATCACTCTTTAATAAAAGGAAACAAGAAAGAAGCCACCTATGCTCTAATAATTACGGTTATACTCGGTGTTTACTTTACAGCCCTTCAAGTATCAGAATATATAGACACCCCATTCACCATCTCAGACAGCGTATACGGATCATTATTTTTTGTGGCCACAGGCTTCCATGGCCTCCATGTTATAATCGGGACCTCATTCTTACTAACTTGTCTAATACGCCTAATTAAATTCCACTTTACAACCACCCACCACTTTGGGTACGAAGCAGCAATCTGATACTGACACTTCGTAGACATCGTATGACTTTTCCTATATATCTCAGTATACTGATGAGGCTCATATTTCTTTAGTATATAAGTATAAATGCCTTCCAAGCATTAGGTCCCACGGGAAGAAATAATAAGTCTTTACACCCTCGTCATTTTAGCCATAGCAACAGCGATCCTCCTATATGTAATTAACTCCTATATACCTGCAAAACCAGACATTAATAAACTATCCCCGTACGAATGCGGATTTGACCCACTAGGCAACGCACGTTCCCCTATCTCCATCCAATTTTTCTTAGTCGCTATTCTCTTTATTCTATTTGACCTAGAAATTATCCTTCTCCTCCCCATCCCATGAAGCATAAATACAAACCCAACAAATACTACAACCCTGATAGCCTTAACTCTCCTTACAATCCTCACATTGGGCCTCCTATACGAATGACTCCAAGGTGGCTTAGAATGAGCAGAGTATTGGGGAAGTCTAATCAGACATTTGATTTCGACTCAAAAGAACTTACCTGTAAGCCCCAATAATGGAACTAATCAAAACTATCCTAACCCTAACCCTAATATTAACCATCATAAGCCTATCCACACAACAAAAACACCTAATTCTAGCATTGATATGTATTGAGACTACAATGCTTTTACTATTCACCCTGTTAGTAGTATACACCTCCACCTCACTAGCCCTATCACAATCTCCCATACCAATCATCATTCTTACCGTATCTGTGTGTGGGGCAGCAGTCGGCCTTAGCCTAGTAGTTACAACTACACGTACCCATGGAAGCGATTTCCTTAAAAATCTCAACCTCCTATAATGATAAAAATTATTTTTACAACTATAGCCCTTATTCCTACCATCCTCTTACTAAAACCTAAATCTCTGTACCCAGTTACTACTTCCTATATATTCACATTAGCACTATTTAGCCTTACCCTGCTAGAACCTAAATCAAACTCTATTTTAAGCTTAGACAGTATCTCATGACCTCTTCTATCACTCTCATTCTGACTACTGCCCTTAATAACCATTGCTAGCCAACACATAATAGCTAAAGAGCCCCTCCAACGACAACGAACATTCTTATCAACAATTACCCTCCTCCACCTCTTCATCTCCATGACATTCGCAGCTTACAGCATAACCCTGATATACATTATATTTGAAGCTACCCTCATCCCCACTCTAATCCTAATCACACGCTGAGGACAACAAGCCGAACGACTTACCGCAGGTACATACTTCATGCTCTATACTCTATCTACCTCTCTTCCCCTATTGATTGCAATTATCTTCCTAAATAATTTAACTATAACCCCAACACTTTTTGTCCAAATTACTAATCCCCTAAACCAATGAACATCACTCCTCCTATGGTTGGCTAGCTTAACAGCATTCCTAGCAAAAATACCAATCTACGGACTCCACCTCTGACTCCCTAAAGCCCACGTAGAAGCCCCAATTGCTGGGTCTATGGTACTAGCAGCAATCCTATTAAAACTAGGTGGTTACGGTATAATTCGAATTACACAAATCCTGCCAACACTTAAAACAGATATGTTTCTCCCATTTATAGTTTTATCTATATGGGGGGCAGTCCTGGCAAACTTGACCTGCTTACAACAAACAGACCTAAAATCTTTAATCGCCTACTCTTCTATCAGCCATATGGGTCTAGTAATTGCCGCAATCATAATTCAAACTCAATGAAGTCTATCAGGAGCCATAGCTCTGATAATCTCCCACGGTTTTACCTCCTCAGCACTTTTCTGCTTAGCTAATACAACCTACGAACGCATACACACCCGCATCTTAATCCTTACACGAGGCCTACACAATATCCTCCCAATAGCTACAACATGATGACTTTTAACAAACCTAATAAATATTGCCACCCCACCGACAATAAACTTTACAGGCGAACTACTAATCATGTCCTCACTATTCAACTGATGTCCTACAACAATAGTCATACTTGGCCTATCAGTACTAATCACCGCCATCTATTCCCTACATATCTTTCTATCGACACAAATAGGACCAACTTCACTAAACTCCTTTACAGAACCAACCCACTCACGAGAACACTTACTTATAATTCTCCATATTTCCCCATTAATCCTAATCTCTTTAAAGCCTGAACTAGTATTAAGGTGTGTGTAATTTAAAAAAAATATCAAGCTGTGACCCTGAAAATAGACATTCTCACACACCGAGAGGTTAAGAAGGCCTGCTAACTCTTCAATCTGGAATAACAACCAGCCCTCTCTTCTACCAAAGGATAGTAGCTCTCCATTGGTCTTAGGCACCAAAACTCTTGGTGCAAATCCAAGTGGTAGAATATGGGCCTTATCGCACCAACAATCACTCTAACTATCTTCTTCTCCCTAACCTTATCAATTATTAAACCCACTCAACCACATAGTCTTAAAAACATAAAACACTCCCTAATACTAATGTTTATTCTCAGCATGATCCCACTTAATATACTACTTTACAACAATAATGAACTCACCGTATCAATTCTACCATTAATCACAACACCAACAGAAAACATCTACATCTCTATTACTTTAGACACACTATCCCTAGTATTTATCCCAGTTGCATTGTTTATTACATGATCTATTACTGAATTCTCTATTTGATATATGTCATCCGATCCAAATATTAACAAATTCATTAAGTACCTAACCACTTTCCTAATCACAATAATTATCATCATTACAGCTAACAACATATTCCAACTCTTTATCGGCTGAGAAGGTGTAGGGATTATATCCTTCCTCCTTATTGGCTGATGGAATATACGATCAAATGCTAATACGGCTGCTCTCCAGGCCATTATCTACAATCGAATTGGAGACGTTGGCCTAATCTTCACTACAACCTGAGTTCTTACTTTTTCCTCAGTAAATTTTCAAGAACTCCTTATTCAATACGAACAGCCCAGCATTATCCCCACAATCGGCTTAATAGCGGCAGCTATGGGTAAATCCGCACAATTCAGCCTACACCCATGACTTCCAGCAGCAATAGAAGGACCAACACCAGTGTCAGCCCTCCTCCACTCAAGTACCATGGTAGTAGCAGGGGTTTTCCTATTAATCCGACTTTACCCAATCCTACACAACAGCCACACCATGAAAACAGCCTGTCTAATCATTGGAGCAATCACAACCATGTTTGCTGCAACTGCAGCAATCACACAACACGATATCAAAAAAATTATTGCACTATCAACCACAAGCCAACTAGGCCTAATATTAACAATACTGGGCCTTAATCAGCCCACCCTTGCCTTCCTTCATATAACTATCCACTCGTTCTTCAAAGCACTCCTCTTCCTTTGCTCAGGGTCTTTCATCCACAATTTAAACAATGAACAAGACCTCCGAGCGATAGGCAACCTCCTCAAAACTATACCGATAACCTCATCATTCACCATTATCGCAAGCCTTTCACTAATAGGAGTACCATTCCTATCGGGATTCTACTCAAAAGACACTATAATTGAAACCATAACAAACTCCCATCTCAACTCCTGAGCCCTAACAATAACACTAATCGCTACAGCACTCTCCGCCTCTTACAGTATACAAATTATCCTTTTTATCCTAACAGGACCATCACGCATCAACCTTAGCTATCATAAAGAAACAAAAAACACCATCTACCCTCTTATACGTCTCACCCTAATATCTATTTTTATCGGTGGTATAATAAAGCTTTCAACACTTCATACTACTCCAACTGTAACAATACCCCTTATTACTAAACTCATAGCACTAACCATAATAATAGTGGGTATTATCCTATCAAAAGACCTATTCCTCCTTACCTACTCTATGCCGCCTCAAAAACCACAAACAATTAACCTATTCTTCAACCAACTAGCATTCTTTAATATTCCCCACCGAGCCACATCCATCGGACTATTAAAATCTGGCCAACAAGTATCCACAGAACTAATAGATTTATGGACCATAGAAAATTACGGACCTAAAGGCCTCTCTAAAACCTTCACCCAACTTGTCCTCCTTTCGACACAACAAAAAAGTATAATTAAAAACTACATAACCACCTTCTCCTTCACCCTGCTCCTCCTACTAATTATTATCCCGACCTAAAAGGTCGTACACCACCTTTACAAGTCCAACCTAAAACCACTAAAATAGAAAACAAGGCCACAACCAAGGCCCAAGCACAAACCACTAACCCTAGACCTCCATGAAAATAAAACACACCATAACCATTGACCTCTAAACACACTCAACCTTCTCAATTAGTATAGGCCAATAAACCCTGCACACCCCCTAAAATTCCTATCAACATATACATTACCAACCCTACACCCACAGCTAACAAAAAATATCATAAACCACTTACACCCACAACTATCTCACCTCCCTTCTCAACACTTACACAATAACCAAAAACCACAATCAAACCACCCAAATATACGATGTACATCACTAATGCAGCATAAGTATGCCCAATAACAACTATAATTATACAACATAAAAAAGAAGTCCCCATTAAAGAAACCACCCCATGATAGGGTACCACAGCAAAACTTAATACCACTACACTAAAAACCACTAAAACCAGAACCGAATACATTAAATACTCTATAAAAAACATAGTTTTCGCTCTTTTGAGTCCTGAGGCCTGAAAAACCACTGTTGTTTATCAACTACAAAAACATGTCCCACCAACACATCCTTAAACCTTTCAACCTTCTTCCAGTAGGATCAAACATCTCAACCTGGTGAAACTTCGGGTCAATACTCTTAACCTGCTTAATAATCCAAACCATTACTGGATTCTTCCTAGCAATCCACTATACAGCCAACATTAACTTAGCCTTCTCATCCATTGTTCACATCACCCGAGATGTCCCATACGGTTGAATTATACAAAACTCACACGCCATCGGCGCATCCTTGTTTTTCATATGTATCTACACACACATTGCACGAGGCCTCTACTATGGGTCCTATTTAAATAAAGAAGTATGACTATCAGGCACTACCCTCCTAGTCACCCTCATAGCAACAGCCTTCTTCGGCTATGTTCTTCCATGGGGACAGATATCATTTTGAGCAGCAACAGTAATCACCAACCTCCTAACAGCAATCCCATACCTTGGGACCACCTTAACCACCTGACTGTGAGGTGGCTTCTCCATCAATGACCCAACTCTGACCCGATTCTTCGCCCTTCACTTCATCCTCCCATTCACTATTATCTCAATATCCTCCATCCATATCCTTCTCCTTCACAACGAAGGCTCCAGCAACCCATTAGGAACAAACTCTGACATCGATAAAATCCCATTCCACCCATATCACTCCTACAAAGACTTCCTAATACTAACAACCTTAATTACCATCTTATTTATAATCCTCTCATTCTACCCGGACATAATAAACGACCCAGAAAACTTCTCAAAGGCTAACCCCCTAGTCACCCCACAACACATTAAACCTGAATGATACTTCCTATTTGCCTACGGGATCCTACGATCGATCCCAAACAAATTAGGGGGAACATTAGCCCTAATCATATCAGTCACTATTCTCCTATCATCACCCTTCACACACACCTCTAATACCCGATCAATGATATTCCGACCCCTAATACAACTTACATTTTGAACCTTTACCACCACATTCATTATCATCACCTGAGCAGCCACAAAACCAGTAGAAACACCATTCACAGAAATTGGTCAACTCGCCTCAATTATATACTTCGTATTCTTCATCTCTAACCCCCTCCTGGGTCTTTTAGAAAATAAAATCTCTAACTATCACTGCTCAAGTAGCTTAACCCTTAAAGCACCGTTCTTGTAAAACGAAGCTGGACCCCACCCTTGAGCACTACCATAAATAATATACAGCCCACCCCATAAAAATTCTAAATAAATACTCCTATACCTCCCTATGACGACACCCCCCCTACCCCCCCATACGTTAAATTCCGGACTT